AAGATTCGCTCAAAAAAGACACCAGAAGATGTTAATCGTAAATGAGAAGATTGGTTGCAGAGAAAAAGTAAGACAGATTCATATTCACAAACATGAGAATTATACAGAAACAAAAAAAATCTTGGATTACTCTTTGAAAAAATAGAAATATAGTTATTTTTAAAATTTTTTGGAATAAAAAAACTATTACAATTATAATACTCTTGAAGAAAAAGACCTAATAAATGCAAAGAAGAGGCATCTTTTACCCAATATCGAAGGGTTTGAACTAAGATTTGCGGATGAATTGGATAGGGTATTAGTACATCTGAGGCATACGTTAAATGTGTAAATTTTTCCTCTAAAAAAGGAAATATTGACTGAATTGATCGTAAATTATAATACTTTATGATTTCTCGACCCGGTAAGTAAGATGTTACTCGTAGGGCAAATGGCATTTCCACAATGCCGACGAACCCTTCTGATATCATTTGATAATACAAATTCTCATTGAACCCAAAAACTTGATTTTGGTTAGAATCTTTATGGGAAATAATCAAATGATTCGTTTGATACATTCGAAAAATTAAACGTTTTATAACCAGTAAACTATATTGATTGTGAGAACTCACATTTTTTAATAAGTTCCATCTAGTTAAACCACGATCACGAACAAATGCATACATATACTCCCGAAAGAGAAGTGGATATAGGAGTTGATATTTCCCAGATCTATCTAGCTCTAAAAATCCTGGATATTTCGTCATTTTAAAAATTTTTTACCCGAAAATAGGATCGGATCTATTGGGTTATCAACTGATACATAGTACGATAGAGTCAAAACAAGGTATTATCTTAAAAATAATAATAGGATACCTCGGAAAAAGATACGATTCAAAAACGGACTCTTGATCCTATGTTTTTTCAACCAAGAGGTTTAGGCTCGAATAACAAGATGGTAAGAAATCCTTTATTTTTTCAGTCCAATCGCTCTTTTGATTAAAAAAATATTTATTTATCAATATACTGCCTTCTTCATACACATTTATTTCTACTACATAATGGAGATAGCTAATAGTTAGGATTCAAAAAAAATTGATAATACGCTCATGGGAAAAGTATTCCCCGCGTCAAGGACTAATATAGTTTTAACGTCTAATTAGATCGGGTAATCATTCAAAAATTAAGAACAAGAGCTCGTTACTTTTTCTTTTCCTATAATTGGAACCTATAGTTAGGATCTATCCATTTATTTAGTCGACCTAATTCTCAATTTAGTTTGAATTTATTTGCTTGTTAAATTAAGCAAGGTTTCACCTTATCCCCATAACAGTAAGAACAAAATATTATTAGAATTCTTTATTGATACGACATGCTGTTTTTTCCAGTCATTTTTTTCAAGATCAGTCGTGGTCTTACAAACTCTACCGATGGTATAGACGAATCACTTGCTTCATACAAACGTGTAAAAGATGCTAGCCGCACTTAAAAGCCGAGTACTCTACCGTTGAGTTAGCAACCCGAACTCAAAAAAGAAGTCTGTCGTGTATAGATACAATAGGAATCCCAATAAAAAAAGAGATAAAATAGTACGACGCAATCAAAAAATTTAAAAAAGACAAAACAAACATAAAAAAATATAGAAAAAATATTGAACATAATAAAGATAAACCGAAGAGCGGGGATAAATATAGTAATTTATCCACGCTCAAATTATATTTATTTTACACATTATTGTCAATAGAAAAGGGAATGTTGAGAAAAGAATACAATAAAAAAAAAGGGCAAATTTGTGAATTTACTAAAATCTAAAAAAAACCTTTAGTTTTTTTTATATTTATTTGTTGATACTACATTATAGAAGTGACATAAAAATATTAAAACATTTACAAATAAATTAACAAAATCGAAAAGAAAATCCCCGTTTTAGCCAATTAATATCAATCTAAGTAAAAAAGAAAGGATTAAGCCATTACTTTTTTGTTCATAGAGTTCCACTGAAGAATTCCCAGAACCTTCTACTTTTTTGGTTATAAAAAATGACACTATCCGAGAACAATAAGAAATATGATATAAAGAACAATAAGAAATATGATATAAATGGAAAATCCTCTACTGGAGAAAAAATGGAAAATATTAGACAAAACTCTATCTATAAAAATGGGTCACACCTTCTTTATTTTAATCTCGTTCTTGTTGTTGAGACAAGAGTTTTTCACTGTTTTAAAACTCTTTATCTTTACTTTGTCTTGAATCATTGGGTTTAGACAGTACTTTGGGGATTTTTTATCCTTTTAATCAAAATGGCTGCAACATACCTTTTTTTGTGATTTCTTTGTATCACCGACTCCTACTAAAGGTTAATTCCTGTATAATAGACTTTTTATTTGATTGAAAGGTTTTTACAAATTCCAACAAATTTTAATTTACGAGGTACTTGAATAGGCCCTTTTGGATTTCCATATATAAAATATACTTAACAAAAGAATCCTAAATTCTTAATTTTTATACAAATATATATACACATATAAACTAAAGAAAATATAATAAAATAAAAATATCTACTAAATAATATATTTAGATATTTTATTTTATTAAATATCTATAGTACGGCAATTCTAAATAAGTTTATTTGGAATTTGCATTTGAAAATAACTGGGTATTTACTCGATATTTATAAGATAAATTCAACAATTTCGCATGTTATTCTTCGAATATTACACTAAGAACTCATATGAGTTTATCAATTTTATAAATGGAAAACAATTCCATTTAATTCGTGGGTTATTTGCACTCTATTAAATTTGTGAAAAAAGATATCATTCATAGAAGACTCATAAAAAAAAAATAATAATAATTTTTTTTATTATACTGTTAAACATAAACAGAAGATCATTCAAAAAAAATAAAAAGTTTTTCTTATTTCTTTTGATATATATGGAGTAAGCCTATAGTAATTTTTAAATATCTTGAGTATGTATACGGATACACACTGGGACGGAAGGATTCGAACCTCCGAATACCGGGATCAAAACCCGTTGCCTTACCACTTGGCGACGCCCCATGACACAAATAAAGACTAAGATTGGTACTAGTTGTTCGTCAACTTGAGTCTAACTACCCATAAAATAAATTAGATTGTTGAAAGAATTTTTCTATGTATAAATATAGAATTAAACTAAGGAATTTATTGATCATTACATCTAATTCAATTAAGATATTATATGAAAGTATGATTTATTCTATTTACTTTTGATTTTCGAATCAAAGTTGAAGAATTTTTGATTGGGCAAGTTAAAATCAAAGAAGGGTTTTTTGTATATCCACTTTATTTCTTTAACCTTCTATAAATAATGCAACTTATTAATAACTCAATCAAAATAAATATAATTACCCTCAAGAACAAAACGTTTGTTATGCTTAATATATTAAGTTTGCCCTGTAGCTGTCTTAATTCTACCCTTTTTTTAAGTAGTCTTTTCGCCGCCAAATTGCCCGAAGCCTACGCTTTTTTAAATCCAGTCGTAGATATTATGCCAATAATACCTCTTTTCTTTTTTCTCTTAGCTTTTGTTTGGCAAGCTACTGTAAGTTTTCGATGATATTATCATTTAAATACCTTTTTTTATAGTATTTACTACCGCCCTAGACAAATTCATGTTTTATTGTAAAAAATTTCTATTTATATTAATCAATAAGATCCTATAAATCTTACAGTATGAAACCTTGATTGAAATAGTTAACTTATTGTATAAAAAGTTCACAACACCACATTTGACTTCATTAATATATACGGAAGCTAAATATACGGAAGCTAAAATACAAATATCCGCATGGAAGATCTACTCTCTTTTTTTTCCTAAAAAAAACTTTTGGAGATTCTGTAATGCTTACTCTAAAACTATTTGTTTACACAGTAGTGATATTCTTTGTCTCTTTATTCATCTTCGGATTCTTATCTAATGATCCGGGACGTAATCCTGGACGTGAATAATAAAAAAGAAATAAGGTTTGTTTTTATTGCTCGATTTTAAAATGTTAGTTAGTAGGATTTTATCACTTTCACATTTTTTTTTACTAGTAAAAAAAGGTAAATCAAAAGTTATCAATGAAAACGGAAAGAGAGGGATTCGAACCCTCGGTACGAAAAACTCGTACAACGGATTAGCAATCCGACGCTTTAGTCCACTCAGCCATCTCTCCCTAATGCACAAAAGAAAGTACAATAAATTAAATAAAAGTCAATATAGGGCTTCAAAAAATACTTTTATTTAATTTATCTGTAGAAAATTTATAAAAAAAATTAATAAGAATAAAAAAAATAAATCAAAAAGTACTTTTTGATTTTGTACAAAAAACAGGTATTTCCCCGGCCTGGCCAGTACCTAGCTGGGCCAGGTCTCTTTTGTTCCAATGACTAAAATAAAAAAAGGTTCTTCTTCTAACGTAAGATAGGAAAAGAAGGGAACTCTTAATTCTTGTTTGCCGCATTTTTATGTTACGACTTAAATAGTTTTGTCAAGCCATATAAAAACTTCTAAGTAAAAAACTTGGGATAAAATTGGGTCCTAATCTCATTACGTCTTCTCGTTTACGCTCGAATTTTCCCGATTCCTTCATATCTTTTGATTACCAACAAATATATTGTTCGACAAAAAGTAGATTTATACATAATAATCGGATTGTAGCGGGTATAGTTTAGTGGTAAAAGTGTGATTCGTTCTATTAACCCCTTAATGGTTAAGGGGTCCCCCGGGGTTGATTTATATGCCATTCCGATCAAAAACTTTATCTCGTAAAAAGGATTTACTCCTTTACCTCTCAATGAAAAAATAGAGGAAGAATATATATTCTCGTGATTTGTATCCAAGAGTTTATTATAAATTCAAAAAATTGGATTATGAAATTACGAAACATAATTTTTTATTGGATGAATACTTCCAATTGAATGAATATGAGTAAGGAATCCATGGAAAAAATCTCGAATTTTTTTCTAATCGTAACTAAATCTTCAATTTGAC